AATCGAATTTCTTTCTTCGTCTTTACAAAAAAAAAAAGAGGAGTAAACTATGCCCCCTTCACGAAAAAAAAAAAATGCTTTTGTAGCAAATCATTTATTAAACAAAATTAATAAGATTAACACAAAAACCGAAAAAGAAATAATCAAAACTTGGTCCCGGGCATCTACGATTGTACCCATAATGATCGGACATACGATTGCTATCCATAATGGAAAGGAACATTTACCTATTTATATAAATAATGATATGATCGGCCACAAATTAGGAGAATTTGCACCTACTTTAAATTTTCGAGAACATACAAAAAACGATAATAAATCGCGTCGTTAAGAAGAGTGAAAATATAGAGATGTTTATAATTGATTAGTAGGAGGAGAATTTTATGGTCATAAAGGAGAACAAAACAGAAGTATACGCTTTAGGTCAACATATCTCTATGTCTGTTCACAAAGCGAGAAGGGTCATTGACCAAATTCGTGGACGTTCTTACGAAGAAACACTTATGATATTAGAACTCATGCCTTATCGAGCATGTTATCCCATTTTTAAAGTAGTTTATTCTGCAGCAGCAAATGCTCGTTCCCTTCTTGGTTCTAACGAAGCAGATTTAGTCATTAGTAAAGCTGAAGTCAACGGAGGTACTACTATGAAGCGACTAAAACTTCGAGCGCGAGGACGTAGTTATCGGATAAAAAAACCGACCTGCCATATAATGATTGTAATGAAAGAGATCTCCATAAGTGAATATGAAGAGACATTCTGGTTCAAGCCAGAGAAATTTTTTGAAAGAGACTCTATGCAAGAGTTAAAAAAAACGAAAGGGAAAAATCAGTATAGAACTAGAGAAGAGCACGATATCTATAATAATGGGGGAGCATGGGACAAAAAATAAATCCACTTGGTTTCAGACTTGGTACAACCCAAAGTCATTATTCCCTTTGGTTTGCACAACCAAAAAAGTATTCGGAAAATTTACAAGAAGATGCAAAAATAAGAGATTATATCAAAAATTATATACAAAAAAAGATGAAAATCTACTCCGTCGTCGAAGGAATTACACGTATAGAGATTCAAAAACAAATCGATGTAATCAAAATTAAAATCTATACAGCATCCCAAAAATTATTTAACGAAAAGCGACCGCAAGAAATCGAAGAATTACAGAGAAATTTACAAAAAGAATTTTATTGTGTGAACCGAAAATTTAACCTTGCTATCATAAGAATTGCAAAGCCTTATAGAAATTCTACTATTCTTGCAGAATTTATAGCCGACCAATTAAAGAATAGAGTTTCATTTCGAAAAGCAATGAAAAAAGCAATTGAATTAACTGAACAAGCAAATACAAAAGGAATTCGAGTACAAATTGCAGGACGTATTGACGGAAAAGAAATTGCGCGGGTTGAGTGGATCCGAGAAGGTAGAGTTCCCCTACAAACCATTCAAGCGAAAATCGATTATTGTTCCTATCCAGTTCGAACTATTTCTGGGATATTAGGCATTAAAATTTGGATATTTATTGATGGAGAATAAGAAACTTTGACTAGACCTTCCCTTCTAGTTGGTAATGTACTAAAAAACGAGAAAGACATTTCTTCTTTTTCTGTTCAATCCAAAACCAAAAAATTTCTGGAATTCATAATTCTTCGTAAGTCTATCGGGTTGAATAAAAATTCAATTGAATGCTTGATATAATTGCTATGCTTAGTGTGTGACTCGTTGGTTTTTTGGGGTTAGTAAAAAAAGCCACTGATAGTCGAAACTAATAACTCTAGAAAAATACCCAATTCATCACTTCACATTATCTGGATCCAAAGAACCAGTCAAGATATGACAGATCAGTCATATTCTTGTAGCAACTGAAACCTTTTGCCTAAATAAAAACAAAAATCAGATTCTAAGTTGTGAATCAAAATAGAGAAAAGAAAATAAGGGTGTGGATAAATGGAAGGATGAGAGAAAGAAAGAAAACGACGATTGATGCTAGCTAATTCCAATATGGAATATGTAAGGTCTATGAGCCATCTCATAAAAAGGGCAATGTAAGAAAGCATTAATACAGATTCATCCATACTAAAATGAATCCGTCCAGAGAACAAAAAAATCAAGAGCTTCGAGTCAATAAAGACTGAGAAGATTGACTCACGCACAACTTTCATTGAGCTCCATTGCAGAATTCAGACCTAAACATTAAGTAAGAAGCGATGAGAACGACGGAACCTGTGGATTTCAAAAATTCGATTGAACACGAATTATAATGATTCATTGATCTGGATGGCGGAACGGACCCGAGACCAATTCATATATTCGAAAAAGTTAGAAATTCTGGCTACAACCGAAATCAAAATTGAATTGAAAGAGTCAACATTCGCCCGCGAAAACTTTCTTTTCTTGGATTACTAAATTTTGGTCAATTAACGACGCTAAGGCGGTTAAATTCAAGGAGAAAACAAAAGAAAGATTCATTTTAAGATTATCAAAACCAATCAAATTATATTA